AATTAAACGTTTCACAAGTACTGAACTAGATTTATTGTCATAACCAATAATTTCCACGGGTTCGTAAAAAATCGAATCGTTTAAACCATGATCATGAGCAAATGCATAAATATACTCCTGAAAAAGAAACGGATATAGGAAGTGTTGTTGCCGAGATCTATCTTTTTCTAAATATCCTTGTAATTCTTCCATTTACATTTCTACTTGAGCCAGAGGCAGGAGGTTTTTCTTGGTTTATCAAATGATATATACATAGTGCAATATGGTCAGAACAGGGTATTATGTATTGTATTATGTATATAGTATAGTAAGAAAAAAATATATACCCCGGAAAAGAAAGAGGGAGTCCAATCAAATCAACAGATCTTTTTACCTTCCTTTTCTATCCAATTGGTTTATGTTCGTTATAATTACAACAGGAGAAAAAATCCTTTATTTTTGCAACCCAATCGCTCTTTTGACTTTGGAATAAATTCTATTTATCAATATACTGTTTCTTCTACACATCCGTCTACAATCCATAATAAAGAATAATTAGGATTCTGAAAAAAAAAAAGAAAAAATCAATGGTTCACTCACAGGAGAACCCACTCTTTCCCGCATTAGGCACTAATTCATTTTTAACGTCTAATTAGATCGGGTAATCATTCCAATTAAGAACATAAGCTCGTTGCTTTTTATTTTACCAGAATTGGAGCCATAGAGCTCTATCCATTTATTCACTAGACCCAACTGTAAATGTGAATTTCTTTTGTCCCCTTCCAAAAATCAAAACAATCTTTTGGAACTGTAATGATCCGGTAAGGATAAACTCAAAGTTCTACTTTAACTTTGACTTTCATTTCAAATTAAATAAATTAATAAAATCGAAAATCTAATAAAATAAATTTATTATTTTATTAGATTTTCGATTTTATTACGACATGCTGTTTTTTCCATTCATTACCCTTGAGGATCAGTCGTGGTCTTATAGACTATACCAATAGTCTGGACGAATTTGTTGCTTCATCCAAATGTGTAAAAGATCATAGTCGCACTTAAAAGCCGAGTACTCTACCGTTGAGTTAGCAACCCGGATAAATAGGATATGTAGATACGATCAAAATATAAAAATCAATTGAATTGCACTGCACGACCCTATCAAAACATTGAACTAGCAACACATCGAAAAGAAAGATTTTCTGATCAATTAGAAACACAAAATACCAAAGTTAGCAGATCGGATTAAAAATATTCCTAATCGAAATGTAAAAATTATGGCAGACCACCCATTTTTTATCAAATTCTTTTTTGATTTTCCCTAAGAAAATACATCTTGTATGAGAGTAAATGCAGCAAGGCAAACCCATCATTTGAGTGAAGGAAACAAAAAAAATCAATATGGGGGGGGATAAACAGCCCTTATTTATCTACGATCGAATTATATTTGTTCGATACACCATTGTCAATATAAAAGCAATGTTGAGAAAGTAAATCAAGTAAATAAAATAAAGACTTGTGTTGGATTGGCACAACATAAATAAGAAATTGGAATGGAAAAAATTAAGGAAAAGGTAAATAAAAAATCCCCGGTTTATTCAATCAATAAAAGTACGATAAGCAAGCTTAACCCCTTGTTTGTTGTTAAATTCAATTCCCCCACCAAAATATGAATAAAGCAAGAAAAAGGAAAATGGTGTGTAAATAGAAATAATTACACAAGGATAGATACTAGTTACCCTTCCCTACTTTATTTTATTTATTTAATAATTTTGTTTTTTCCTTTAATTAACTCAAAGTTCTTTCTTTAAAGAATTCTGCCTTCTTTAAAATATCATAAACAGTTCCTGTAGGTTGAGCACCTTTTTCAAGGAAATATAGAATAGCAGGAACATTTAAATAAGTTTGATTCTTTATCGGATTGTAAAAACCTACTTTTCGAAGATCTCTTCCTTCTCTTCGGAATCGAACATCAATTGCAACGATTCGATAGATGGCTCATTGGGATAGATGTAAATAAACAATGCCCCCCCTAGAAACGTATAGGAGGTTTTTTCCTCATACGGCTCGAGAAAAATGATTCCAATTTCTGTATATAATAGCAAGTGGATCCATAAAATTATGAATTTTACTATAATTTGAATTGAGTACTTTTTTCTTCTTCCTTACAGAAAAAGGAAGAAATCTCATTCATACTCATAACTCAAGTTGGGTAATTCTGACAAGAGAATCCTTAGACATTTATTGAGCCGTCTCTAAACTCTTTTGTTTGTCTCATTTCGAATCTATTTTTATTCCTCAGTCTGATCCAATTGTTGAGACAATTGAAAATAGTGTTTCCTTGTTTCGGAATCCTTTATCCTTGCTTTGTGAAATCATTGGGTTTAGACATTACCTCGGGGATCCTTATTCCTTTCAAAATGGCAGCAACATACCTTTTTTTGTTATTTCTTTCTATATAAATAGAATATGAATGATTGATTCCCTTGTGATACACTTTTCATCGAAATAGTTTTACCAATTTCGGAAAATTTGACTTTTCAAACTTGTTCTGAATTTGAACCTTTCGATTTAGAATTTATATATAGTGAGGATATACTTACAGAGTTGGTCTAACTTATTGATTTTCACTAACCCTAGATTCTTTCCCTTGAAAAATGAATCAATCCTTTCTTCTCGAGCTTCATCATGTACTATTTACTTATAACCCAACACAAATTAGGTTCCGGGCAGAACAGAACAAACTATGTCGAGCCAAGAGCATCTTCATTACTATAGAAGATGGCGGATGTAAAAATCCACAGCCGACCATGTCCTTCAAGTCGCACGTTGCTTTCTACCACATCGTTTCAAACGAAGTTTTACCATAACATTCCTCTAATTGAAATTTCAAAGCGGTATGGAATTGATTCAATATAAAATCATGAATAGTCATTGGTTCAACCGGTATATAATATTTCTATCTATGGATAAATAAGTATTTATCCGGATAAGGGTCAGCAAGGATCGAATTTATTTAATTTAACCCCATATTCTATCATATGAATTGAATGAAAATAAGGATATTCAATTTTACCCACATTTGACACTTGATTCCGTTTGTGAGAAACCAAACGAATTCTCAGATATGATTCTTAGAACCATTCTGAAAATTAATAAGAAAAGATTTTTCCCTTTAACAAATTATTGTTTCATGTGGAATGCAGTGTGATCCCATCTTTCGTTTCATGAAAAACGATCTGGGACGGAAGGATTCGAACCTCCGAATAACGGGACCAAAACCCGCTGCCTTACCGCTTGGCCACGCCCCATTTTTATTTCTATTCGATATTAATCAACACTAATATTGGTATTGGTTATTCGTCAATCCCAACCCAAATACACAAAAACATATGGGATATTTTGTTGCTAGGATTCAAGACATGTAGATATAGAATCAAAAAAATTCATTGATCATTACATAGAATTCAATTAAGATATTGTATGAAAGTTGAATTCCTTATATTCTCATTTTAGAATGATAATGGGGGGAGGGATTTTTTATTTGGGAAAGTCCGAACCGAAGAAAAAGAAGGATTTCTTGATCTGCCTTTTTCATTTTTCCCTTATAAAAATAACTCAAAATTATCTAATCCACAAGAACGAAATGCTTGTTATGCTTAATATCTTTAGTTTAATTGGTATCTGTCTTAATTCTGTCCTTTATTCGAGTAGTTTTTTCTTCGCCAAATTGCCCGAAGCTTATGCCATTTTCAATCCAATCGTAGATGTTATGCCTGTCATACCTGTACTCTTTTTTCTCTTAGCCTTTGTTTGGCAAGCCACTGTAAGTTTTCGATGAAATCTTTAATACTCTGCTAAATTGATGATGTATTCGATAAAAAAATTCTAAAAATTGATAAGATCAGATAAGTCTTACATTACGAACCCTCGATTCAAAAATCCAAATTCTTGTATATTGAATAAATAACCGCAGCGATGAATTTGGATCAGCCTTTTCCCCGTTCTGACCTTCCGGTGAGTATGGACTATTAGGTACTCCACAATACCTAATTATTGATATGACAAGAAATTTCGGGTAACGAATGAATCAAAATCTTATTACAAATAAATTCGTCTTATTTTTCATTTTTTGGGGTGTCAAAACAAAAAAAAAATGGTATATGTGGTAAAAAATAGGCAATCTATTCCCCTTTTTCAAAAAAAAAAAATGATCTTGGAGATTGTGTAATGCTTACTCTCAAACTCTTTGTTTACACAGTAGTGATATTCTTTGTTTCCCTTTTTATCTTTGGATTCTTATCTAATGATCCAGGACGCAATCCTGGACGTGAGGAATAAAAAATTTCTAGTTTTTTTTGCTTTTTTCTAAATTAATTCTTAATAATCTTATTTGTTTCATACATTTAACTATGATAAAATCAAGGGATGAGAATCTTTTCGAATTCGAAAATACCAAGTGATCAGAGAAAGCGGAAAGAGAGGGATTCGAACCCTCGGTACAAATAATTCGTACAACGGATTAGCAATCCGCCGCTTTAGTCCACTCAGCCATCTCTCCTAATTCCAAATTGAAAATTTGTTATGTGATGTAACACGTGAAATAAAGATTGATAAAAATCCACCTTCTTCTCTTTATTTTCTTTTTTCATTTGATTTTTATTTATTTAATCTTATTTAACTTTATTATTATTATTTATTTTATTATATTATTCTATTTTAATAAAAAAAAATTTATTATATTATTAAAATAGAAATTCGAAATATTCTAAAATATTCTAATAAAATAAATAATAGAAATTTTTAAAATAGCTATTAAAATTTAAACTTAAACAAAGTATTTAATATTTAGATAAAATAATTTAAATAAAATAAAAGTAAAGGTATATATTTATACTAAGAGATATATATTTATTATAGTATAAATATATTATATATAATAAAATATGTAAAAATATGTATAAGAAATATAAGAAAAATAAGAAAAAAATAGAAAAAAGCAATTGATCAGGAATTCAATA